TCTAAAACTTATTTGATTTTATCAATTGTTAGAATTTTTTTCTCGAGGAAATCATGTATTTTCTCGTATATTATTATTCAGGATCTTATCGAAAACTTACAGCAGCCTGCCAAACAAAAGCTAAGAGAAAAAAAAACAGAGGTATGACTGGCATAACATCTACGATTGGATTCAAAAAAGCATAGGCTTCGGGCAATTTGCCGAAGAAAAAACTACTCGAATAAAGGGGCGAATTAATACAAATACAGATCAAACTGATGATATTAAGCATAACAGACATTTTGTTCTTGGAGATAATTGCATTTTGGTTGCGTTTTTGATATAAGGAAAAAGAAAGTAAGTAAGGTAAACAAAAAATTCGTCTTTTTCTTTGAATCCGCCCAACCAAAAATTCTCCAATTCTCAAAGGAGAATAGAAGAAACCATACTTTCATACACTATCTTAATTGAATTCTATGTAATGATCAATAAATTAAGTTGAATTCTGTATCTATATGTATCAAAATCTTAGTACCGATCTATTCTATTATTCCATAGATATAGAAATATAGAATCTATCTATATATTTATATCGGCTCGAGTTGACAAACAACCAACAACAATATTATTGTTTTTTAGTGTCGATTAGAAATCGAAATGGGGCGTGGCCAAGTGGTAAGGCAGCGGGTTTTGGTCTCGCTATTCGGAGGTTCGAATCCTTCCGTCCCAGCGCAGATCTTTTTTTTTATACTCCATTATTTCCATATCATATAAAACATTTCATAATATAAATAAAGAAGGGCAGGGGTGGATAGGAGTTAATCTATATTGATTATTAATTTAAATAGCCGTGTCTGTTCGAATATCATTAACAAATGATAAATTTCCATATTCTATAGAATAGTATTTATAAAATATCTATAACAAACAGTGACAACTGTTCAGTTTATCTGATAGATACAAGAAACTTTACCTGTTTTTCGATTTTGATTTTCGTAATCTGATTAAAAGAATCAAAATTCAAATCTTTACTTACATTATTTTTTAGATTTATATATCTCATGAAAAAAATGGATTTCTTTTTCTTTGATCTATTTCAAATTTTTTTTTTGAAATTAGTGATGAGTCAATTCAAAAAGAAAGACTTACTTTTATAGGAAGATCAAAGGCGATGCTTGTTATCCGATTTTTTTCAAATCCAATCAAATTAAACAATGATATTTAATCTAAATAGTTAATTTCATTTAGACAGATTCAAAAACTTATTTGTTTATATTTTATATATTATTTATAGTATTTACATATATATATATATATATATATTTCTTGTTTCTTTCTATTATCTATATATCATATCTTATTAGTCTATTATAGTATCTATATATCATATCTTATTAGTCTATTATAGTATGTTAAATATATTGTCTTGCTAAGATTTTTTCATAAAAATCTTGTTTCATCTATCATATATAGAAGAAAAAGGGTCGATTGCGGCGTCTATGGACAGCTGAACTGATGACTATTCATGATTCCATGATTGAATCAATTCCATACTGGTTCCAAATTAGAGGAATGTTATGGTAAAACTTCGTTTGAAACGATGTGGTAGAAAGCAACGTGCGACTTGAAGGACACGACCCGTTGTGGATTTTTACATCCACCACTTTCAATTTATCTAGGAATGAGGTGCTCTTGGTTCGACATTGTTTGTTCTGTTACACTTGAACCCTCGTTTTTTGTCGGGTTGTAAATAGTGCATGATGGAGCTCGAATAGAAAGTATTAATTCATTTCTCAGGGGCAAGAATCTAGGGTTAATGCCAATCAACTGGAACAACTTCGTAAATATATGAAAAATCGAAAGGATCCAATTCGAGCAAGTTTCCAATCCAAAAAGCAAAACTTGTTGAAATTGATCAAAATTTTTTGATTCGACGTGTATCATGCTAGAATCAACCATCCAGTAGGATTCTTTAGATAGAAAGAAATCAAAAAGGGGTATGTTGCTACCACTTTGAAAGGATTAAGAAGCACCGAAGTAATGTCTAAACCCAATGATTAAAAATAGGAATTAAAGGGTTTAAAAACAAGGAAACCCCCTTTAAAAGTTGTTAATTTTCTCGATAGTCTCAATAACTGAATCGGATTAAAGAATCCAAACAGAATACAGAATTTGAAATAGTTTAACCGGGATAAACGAAAGGGAAGAAAGACTACTCAAAAATGAAATTGATTAAAGATTTTCCTTTGAGCTATTTGAGAGTTATCCGACTTGAGTTATGAGTACGCGTGTTTTCTTTTTCTTCCTGAAGGAAGAAAAAAGACTGAAATCGTAGTCTAATTTTTTTTATAGGCCTTTTTGTCATTTAATTTATTAGAATTAGATACTTAGATACAGAGACAAAACTTCAAATTTAATCTTTTTTCTCGAGCCGTACGAGGAGAAAACTTCCTATACGGTTCCAGGGGGGGTATTGTTCATCTATATCTATCCCAATGAGCCGTCTATCGAATCGTTGCAATTGATGTTCGATCCCGAAGAGAAGGAAAAGATCTTCGAAAGGTGGGCTTTTATGATCCAATGAAGAATCAAACTTATTTAAATATTCCTGTTATTCTATATTTCCTTGAAAAAGGGGCTCAACCTACAGGAACTGTTCAGAATCTTTTAAAGAAGGCAGAAGTTTTTAAGGAATTTTCGTCTAATCAAATGAAATTCAATTAAAGAAATATCAAGGGGGGTAGCGGCTTGTATATAACTTTGTCTAATTTATCTTTAACTAGTTTTTTTTTACCCCCCCCCCCTTTTTTTTCTACTGTATTTTTTCTCAATATTTATATTGACAAGAGTGTATTGAACAAATATAATTCATCGTGATTAAGTGAAGAGGGTCTATTTATTTATGTCCCGTAGTTTTTTACTTTATCTTATGCAAATGGTGCTTTTTTTGATCCAAGAAGGTGTTTTTGATTGAAAAGGGCTAGGAGGTGCTTTATCAATTTTGATAGTTCTGTATATTTTTTTTTTCTTTTATCTGAGAATTTCTTGTATTTTCATCTAATCAATTCATTTTTATGTTTCGAATCCATTAGAAAATATTTTTTTTAGATTTGTTAGTTCAACGGTTTGATTAGCTCATAAAATCGTTTTTCTCTTGGTTTAAAATCAATTAAATTGATTTTGGTTCTAATTGTATCCATGTCCTTGTTGAGTTGAAGTTTTGTTTAATTGATATTTTCTCGGGGTTGCTAACTCAATGGTAGAGTACTCGGCTTTTAAGTGCGGCTAGAATCTTTTACATATTTAGATGAAGTGACGAATTCGTCCATACCATTGGTAAACTTTGGAAGACCGCGACTGATCCTGAAAGGGAATAAATGGAAAAAATAGCATGTCGTATCAATGGAAAGTTCTCAGGATATTTCATTCTTATTAGATTGGTACAAAACCCTTTCGAATTCTTGGAACGGAACAAAAGAAAGTTGGGTCGAATGAATAAATGGATAGGGGCCTCGCGGCTTCAATTAATTTTGAAAAAGAAAAAGCAACCGGCTTTTGTTCTTAATTTGAACAATTTCCCGATCTAATTAGACGTTAAAAAAAATTAGTACCCGATGCGGGATTAAATAGATTCTATTTTTTTAATGAATCCTAACTATTGACATTCTCTATTATGGAATGAAGATGTGTATGTAAAAGAAGCAGTATATTGATAAAGAAAATTTTTTTTTCCGAAATCAAAAGAGCGATTGAGTTTAAAAAATAAAAGATTTCTAACCATCTTGTTATCCTATAACATTAACACAGACGAATTAAACGAAATAAATGGAAAAAAAAAGAGAGGGTAGAGAATCTGTTGATAAGTTTACTTGTCTCCGAGGTATCTATTTTTACTAGAATACCTTGTTTTGACTGTATCGCACTATGTATCCTTTGATAACCCCCGAATCTTCTACCTTTAATTCAAATCGAAATTTAAATGGAGAAAATCCAAAGATATTTACGGCTAAAGAGATCTCAACAACACGACTTCCTATATCCACTTATCTTTCAGGAGTATATTTATGTGTTTGCTCATAATCGTGCTTTGAATAGATCAATTTTGTCGGAAAATCCGGGTTATAACAATAAATCCAGTTTACGGGTTGTGAAACGGTTCATTTCTCGAATGTATCAACAGAATCATTTTTTTAGTTATTCTAATGATTCTAATCAAAATCCATTTTGGGCCCGCAACAAGAATTTGTATTCTCAATTTAGATCAGAGGGATTTGCTTTTATTCTCGAAATTCCATTTTCTCTACAATTAATACCTTGTCTAGAAGGGAAAAAGAGCAAGATAGTCAAATCTCAGAATTTACGATCAATTCATTCAATATTTCCCTTTTTAGAGGACAATTTTTTACATTTAAATTTTGTGTTAGATATACTACTACCTCACTCTGTCCATGCGGAAATCTTGATTCAAACTATTCGTTGTTGGGTAAAAGATGTTTCTTCTTTGCATTTATTAAGAGTCTTTCTCAATGAATATTGTAATTGGAATAGTATTATTTCTCCAAAGAAAGTAAGTTCCCCTTTGTCAAAAAGAAATCAAAGATTCCTTTTTTTCTTATATAATTCTCATGTATGTGAATACGAGTCTGTTTTCGTTTTTCTACGTACCCAATCTTTTCATTTACGAGCAACATCTTCTGGAGTTCTTCTTGAACGAATTTATTTTTTTATAAAAATAAAAACTGAAGAACGTCTTGTGAACGTCTTTGTTAAGGATTTTCGGGCGAACCTATGGTTGCTCGAGGAACCCTGCATGCATTATATTAGGTATCAAAGAAAATCCATTCTGGCTTCAAAAGGGACATCTCTTTTCATGAATAAATGGAAATTTTACCTTGTCATTTTTTGGCAATGGCATTTTTCGGTGTGGTTTCATCCAAGAAGAATTTGGATAAACCAATTTTCCAAGCATTCCCTTGAAATTTTGGGCTATCTTTCAAACGTGCAAATAAACCCTTCTGTTG